TCTCCATTGCTTGTGTGTATAAGGCCTATGTTATAGAGTATATAACTTCGATCATAGGGATCAATTTCTAGTCGCGTAGCTTCATAATAATTCTGCAAAGCTTCCGCATAATTTCCTTCGGATTGAGCCAACATCCGTTACGGTCGTTCATTCTATTCAAAAAATCTCCGTTCCAAAACCGTACATGAGGTTTTCATCTCATACGGCTCCTCCCTTCTGTACATAGTACTAAGCGAAATAATCTATAGAATAAAAATAGAATTAGTCCCATCTCATTATGGACCAAAAGGGGCTGGTATTTTTCCAAGAAATCTCTAGCCAACCTTCCCGCAAGAGGTTTTTCTTAACACCAATGAATTCTATTAATGCTAGAGGAAAACGATAGCTCCAAGAATTTCTTTGTTCTCAACGCCTCCTATTTAGAGGAATTAGCCACTTCAACGATCTTTGATGGTTATAGGGGTATCCAAAGTACAAACCTGATGGCTGTTTGTTATCCCAACCATTCTTCCCAGCCCTGATACCGATCAGGAAAGGGCTAATTTCTAACAAAGTTTTTCTCTTGTTGATTCCTATTTCTAGGTGTAGTGCTTTTCTCCCCTATGCTGCCTATTGGTACTAGTAGAGTAGGATTGGCCTGTAATACAGAACCTATCCTGTAGGTGTAACCTTTCGCTCAATACTCAAATCTACAATTGAAGCATCTGAGGCCGCATCAATCGAGGATACACGACAGAAGGAATTGTTAGTTCACCTCACCTTCTCCAAGCGTGGGTTTCCTTTACTAATTTTGTTCTCTCTATGCGAACCCCCTCTCTTTCTCGTAAGACTGAGGTGTAGGTAGGGCTAAAAAAAAAAGAGTCAAATCGCACCATCTCTATAATAAGTAAATGCCCTTTTTTCCCCTGAGGTTGTCGGAATTATTCGCAATAAAATATTGGCTACAATTGAGGAGGTCTTATCAATGAAATTTCCATTTATACGGGATCTAGGCATAATTCCCAACCCATTCTATATAGAATTGTTTTCATTCCTTCACAAAATACCATAAAAACAAACACATTCGATTCTTATAAATCGATCGATCCATATATATGCTATAAATGGATAAGAGAGGTATGGATTTTCCGCTCAGCTCAAATTGTGTCCTTTTCCTTCTGTTTGGACAAGAAGAGATATGAAATATTTGACTAAGATTGGATTTCATTCCACTTTTCTATTTCTCAACAATAACTTCTCTCATCAGCTATTTCGCGTTTTCAAAGTCATTAATTGTCTCATACCCTTTTTTAGATTCCGATTGTATGGCGTAGCGTACCTTATGCAAACAGAATTTTAGGGTTCCTTTATTTTATTATGGAATAAGAAGAATTCTTCCATTCTCTTTTTCTTTGGTTTGGGGAAAACCCAAACTAAAACTTTTCGAGGGAGCGGAATTCCTAGTAAAAAAATCCTGGATCCTTCCACTTAGATGAAAAGGAATTTTTCCAATAGAACCAAGGAACCCCCGAGCGGTTGTGGTTGTACCTGTACTGCAGGAATAGGAAAACTCGCTATTCACTCAGTTTATTTTCCATAATAAGATTATGTAGGAGAGATGGCCGAGCGGTTCAAGGCGTAGCATTGGAACTGCTATGTAGACTTTTGTTTACCGAGGGTTCGAATCCCTCTCTTTCCGTTTCTCTTAATTCATCAACGTTAACGATCACAATGTATCAAATCAAATAACAGTTTATTCCAGCAATAATACCTTTATTTAATAGAAATTCTCTATAGTAAATTACTGTGGTATGTAAAAGACACATAGAGGAAAGAACAAAAAAAAAAAAGGATCCTAGGGTTAATCCATTTCTGCTAGTTGAATGGAAAATACCAATTAAGGGCCTTAGGTCGATTTAGTTCGGGGAAAGGGGAAGAGGAAGAAAATTCTATGAACCTTTCCTTTTTTCATTAAGTTCAAGTCTTACGAGAGTAATATTCTACAACTAACAACTCATTTATTTTGAGACCGACCCACTTCCTATCTAGGATTTTTTTAACTAGTCCTTTATATTGCAATGTGTCAATCGTCAAATGCTTTGGCAATTTCCCCGGGTCGGATGAAGCAATAGAATTTTGAACCAGACATTTTGATCTTTGGTTATCCTTCGTAGTAATAATATCTCGGGGTTTGCAACGAAAACTTGGTATATCGACTATACGACGATTAACTAAAATATGTCTATGGTTAACTAATTGCCGGGCCTCAGGAATGGTTGAAGCCATACCCAATCGAAAAAGGATATTATCCAAACGCATTTCAAGTAATTGTAGTAAAACCTGACCTGTTGACCTTTTTGCTTTTCCAGCGATATGTACATATCTAAGTAATTGTCGTTCTGTCAGACCATAATGAAAACGCAATTTCTGTTTTTCTTGAAGACGAATACGATATTGCTCTTTTTTCCCAGAATGGAATTTCTTTTTCAGATTACTTCCGGATTTAGGTGTTTTTCTAGTGAGTCCTGGTAAAGCTCCCAGACGGCGTATTTTTTTAAAACGAGGTCCTCGATAACGGGACATGAAGACTCCTTTTTGATTTTATTGAAATTTCATTTTACACAATGAATTTCATTGTATTTACATTAAAGAATACAGCGAAATTAAAACTGAATTAAACTAAAGGATAAACAGAGTAAAATCTACTAAAGTACCACAAAAAATGGAATTTCATCAACATCTGGATTTTTTGTATATATATTATTTATTTTATTGTTTTGTATCTAGCAAAATTGTAAGGTAGAACCACAGAATAGATCCTGGATTCTCCATTTAATTCGGAGAAAAAGAGAGATTCTTGTTCATGGAACATCGATATAGAAAAAAGCCGACTATCGGATTTGAACCGATGACCCTCGCATTACAAATGCGATGCTCTAACCTCTGAGCTAAGTGGGCTTACATAACAGAAATAGTGTAACAAATAGAAATATGTATAGTATAGGAAATCTGTAAAATGTCAGATCTTAATTATTAATCTTAGCTATTAACTAGTTCGAAATTTAAAGTTCTACTTAGAAAAAAATACTAGAACTTCATAAAAATCAAGTTAGCTTGATATGCTTAACTAGAGGATATCCTTAAATAGGATTATAGAATTTATTGAACTTTCTTTTTATTTCTCTAATTCGCAAATTGATTTTTCTAATAGAATAAAATCTATTCCAATTTCTATATTGAATTTGATTTCAGATATTTTCAATTTGATATGGCTCGGACAAGTAATCTAATACATAGAAAAGAATAATATATATGAAAGATATAATAAAGAGAAAATGTGAATTTCTTGGCATTTTCATTCGATCATTATAGACATTTTTTGAGATATTTTGTTTTTTTTTGTTATTTCTTAATAATTTAATGATTAATATTTCACTAAGGAGAACATAGAATCATAGCAAATTAAATTGCTAATTCTGATTAGAAAAAAAAAAAATGAATATCAAGCGTTAGAGTATGATTTTGAATACTCTAAAAAAGAAGGGTGGGGGAGAGAAAAACTTTGGGATATATTGATTCGGATTGAATTGCAAATACATCAACGATAGAATCAATTCAATTCTGAATTGCAACAAGCAGGGTCTCTCAAATAGAGACGAACTGCTAGACTACGTCGAGTAATGAATTCAACGATTCCAAAAAAAAAACTAAGAGATGGATGAAATTACACAAGGAATCTAGGTCTCAATCAAAGAAAAGGAAAATGGGGATATGGCGAAATCGGTAGACGCTACGGACTTGATTGTATTGAGCCTTGGTATGGAAACCTGCTAAGTGGTAACTTCCAAATTCAGAGAAACCCTGGAATTAAAAAAGGGCAATCCTGAGCCAAATCCGTGTTTTGAGAAAACAAGTGGTTCTCGAACTAGAATCCAAAGGAAAAGGATAGGTGCAGAGACTCAATGGAAGCTGTTCTAACGAATCGAGTTGATTACGTTGTGTTGGTAGTGGAACTCCCTCTAAATTAGAGAAAGTAAGGGGTTTATACATCTAATACACACATATGGATACTGACATAGCAAACGATTAATCACAGAACCCATATCATAATATAGGTTCTTTATTCTTTTTTAGAATGAAATTAGGAATGATTATGAAATAGAAAATTCAGAATTTTTTTAGAATTATTGTGAATCCATTCCAATCGAATATTGAGTAATCAAATCCTTCAATTCATAGTTTTCGAGATCTTTTAAAAAGTGGATTAATCGGACGAGGATAAAGAGAGAGTCCCATTCTACATGTCAATACTGACAACAATGAAATTTCTAGTAAAAGGAAAATCCGTCGACTTTATAAGTCGTGAGGGTTCAAGTCCCTCTATCCCCAAACCCTCTTTTATTCCCTAACTCTAACTATACTATAGTATTTATCCTCTTTTTTTCTTTTTATCAATCGGTTTAAGATTCATTAACTTTCTCATTCTACTCTTTCACAAAGGAGTGCGAAGAGAACTCAATGGATCTTATGCTATTCATTGAATAGATTTCTTTTTTATTATAGTATAGGCAAGGAACTTCGATTATTAACTCTATTTTTAAGTATTATTAAGTAAACCATGCACAATGCATAGGACTACCCCCCCCATTTCCAAATTTGGAATTTGGAATACTTTATTGATTTTTTAGTCCCTTTAATTGACATAGATACAAATACTCTACTAGGATGATGCACAAGAAAAGGTCAGGATAGCTCAGTTGGTAGAGCAGAGGACTGAAAATCCTCGTGTCACCAGTTCAAATCTGGTTCCTGGCACAGAAAAAAAAAAAGGATCTACCGAATAGGTATTGATACAAATACCTCGAGATAGGTTGGAATACATATTCGTTAATAATATAGATAGAGTATGATTTATTCATCTAAGTAGATAAATCTCTAAATAGAGGCACTTCTTTTTCTTTTTAGAAAAGGGTAAAAATCTCAGGTTCTTTTCTTTGTGGTACAGAAGGAGGTGAGATTAG